GTGTGGATATCATTTGAAAATGAGCAGTTCAGATAGAATCGAACTTTTGATTGACCCGGGCACTTGGGATCCTATGGACGAAGATATGGTCTCCATGGACCCCATTGAATTTCATTCAGAGGAGGAACCTTATAAAGATCGTATTGATTCTTATCAACAAAGAACAGGTTTAACTGAAGCTGTTCAAACAGGCATAGGTCAATTAAATGGTATTCCCATAGCAATTGGGGTTATGGATTTTCAGTTTTTGGGGGGTAGTATGGGATCTGTAGTAGGCGAGAAAATCACTCGTTTGATTGAGTATGCTACTAATCGATCTCTACCTGTTATTATTGTGTGTGCTTCTGGAGGAGCACGTATGCAAGAAGGAAGTTTGAGCTTGATGCAAATGGCTAAAATATCTTCTGCTTCATATAATTATCAATCAAATAAAAAGTTATTCTATGTATCAATCCTTACATCCCCTACAACTGGTGGAGTAACGGCCAGTTTTGGTATGTTGGGAGATGTCATTATTGCTGAACCTAACGCGTACATTGCTTTCGCAGGTAAAAGAGTAATTGAACAAACATTGAATAAAACAGTACCCGACGGTTCACAAGCAGCTGAGTATTTATTCCATAAGGGCTTATTCGACCCAATCATACCGCGTAATCTTTTAAAAGGCGTTCTGAGTGAGTTATTTCAGCTACACGGTTTTTTTTCCTTTGAAAAATAGATTCCTTTTATTTCTATATTATAGGAAAATATTAAAATCTAGAAAAAATAGAAGTGATTTCTATGCCTTGCCTACCAAGAACTTCCATTTTTTATTAGAAATCTAATCCCTTTTTGTTGGGTTGAATTAGTTTAATTAGAGTCGCGAACTTATAATAAACTCTTTATCTTTAATAAAAAAAAACTCTTTATTTTATTAGTAAGATAGAAAGAGTATTAAGGACGGGAGAATTCATAAAATTTCGTAAACTTAAAGTGGGTTGTCATACATATTCGTGTAGAAAGATGAATAAGTACACTAAATTTTCATTTAGTTCTCATTCCTTCCACTTATTAAGTACTTAATATTATTTATCTTAATAATATTATTTATCTTAATATTATATTATTTATAATAATTATAATTATAATATAATAGATATACTTATTATATCTTTATATTTATAATAGATACAAATATTAAATTGAGGTACCCGTTCTATGACAGATCTTTACTTACCTTCTTTTTTTGTCCCTTTAGTGGGCCTAGTATTTCCGGCGATTGCAATGGCTTCTTTATTTCTTCATGTACAAAAAAATAAGATTGTCTAGACCTGATGGGGCCAACCAGATATTTTTTTTTGGTACAGATATTTGTTTAGTGTAATGCGGTATGATATGTGCCTTTTTTCCGAATACAAATGAAAGAACTGTTATGCATGCGGATACATGATATCCGTATAAATCCATGTATATACGGGTTATAAAAACGATCGGCAAATATTTTTATAATAGAAAGTCAATGTATCTAACCAATTACTCCTAAGGGTTCATATCAGAATAGTTTTAGTTGATGAAAGTTACTTTGGCATCAAGAAAAGTAAAGTCAATTTTTTTTTCTTAATTCCAATCGAATGCAATCGGATCTAGTATAGTATGAACTGGCGATCAGAACATATATGGATAGAACTTATAATAGGGTCTCGAAAAGCAAGTAATTTTTTCTGGGCCTTTATTCTTTTTTTAGGTTCACTAGGATTTTTAGTGGTTGGAATTTCTAGTTATCTTGGTAGGAATCTGATACCTGGATTTCCTTCTCAACAAATTATTTTTTTTCCACAAGGGATCGTGATGTCGTTTTATGGGATCGCGGGTTTATTCATTAGTTCCTATTTGTGGTGCACAATATCGTGGAATGTAGGTAGTGGTTATGATCGATTCGATAGAAAAGAAGGAATAATGTGTATTTTTCGTTGGGGATTCCCCGGAATAAATCGTCGCATTTTCCTTCGCTTCTTTATGAAAGATATCCAATCAATCAGAATGGAGGTTAAAGAGGGTCTTTTTCCTCGTCGTATTCTTTATATGGAAATCAGAGGCCAAGGAACCATCCCCTTGACTCGTACTGATGAGAATTTGACTCCACGAGAAATTGAACAAAAAGCTGCCGAATTGGCCTATTTCCTGCGCGTACCAATTGAAGTTTTTTGAATTTTTATCAAAAGGAAAGGAACAAATTCGTTCGGATTTATTCAATTGAGATATTAGGAAATCTCATTTACTTAGAATTTACTTATTCTATTATAAATATATATATTTCATTCGAAACGGGATCCTTAATTCTATTTCTATATTCTTTTTTCTAGATCTAAGGACTACATTTTTACAAAAAACTGGGAATAGATCCATAGGTTCGATACCTTGTTATAGAACTCGTGCTTTAGAGAAATATAAGATCAGATAAAGTTGACAAATGAAGCAGTTCATTAACAATTCACAGAAAAAAAATGAAAAAAAAGAAAGCATTGGCTTCCCTCGCGTATCTTGCATCTATAATATTTTTGCCCTGGTGGATCTCTCTCTCATTTCAAAAAAGTCTGGAACCTTGGATTATTCATTGGTGGAATACTAGGCAATCCGAAAATTTTTTGAATGATATTCAAGAGAAAAATGTTTTAGAAAAATTCCTAGAATTAGAAGAACTATTCTTGTTGGATGAAATGATAAAAGAATACCCAGAGACACATATAAAAAAGCTTAGTATAGGAATACACAAAGAAACGATACAATTGGTCAAAACACATAATGAATATCATCTCCATATCATTTTGCATTTATCGACAAATATAATCTGTTTTACTATTCTAAGTGGTTATTTTATTCTGGGTAATGAAGAACTTGTTATTCTGAATTCTTGGATTCAGGAATTCTTCTATAACTTAAGTGACACAATAAAAGCTTTTTCTATTCTTTTAGTTACTGATTTATGGATTGGATTTCACTCAACCCATGGTTGGGAACTAATGATTGGTTCGATCTACAATGATTTTGGATTGGCTCATAATGAGCAAATTATATCTGGTCTTGTTTCCACTTTTCCAGTTATTCTAGATACAATTGTGAAATATTGGATCTTCCGTTTTTTAAATCGCGTATCTCCTTCGCTTGTAGTCATTTATCATTCAATGAATGAATGATAAACTTATTTGATTTCCTGATATCAATCAAAAAGTTTTTTCACGTAAAAAAAGGGCATTTTTTATTTTTCTCATTCTTTATACTTTTCAAGGCCTTCGTCCTGTTTTCGTCGAATTTTTTCAGTACAATGGCAAACTCGTGGATAGGGAACTATACTAGCTACCTATCTAATTTATTGTAGAAATTCCGGGATCAATGATTGGATCATGCAAAATCGAAATACTTTTTCTTGGGTAAAGGAACAGATGACTCAATTTATTTCTGTATCGATCATGATATATGTAATAACTCGAGCATCTATTTCAAATGCGTATCCCATTTTTGCGCAGAAAAGTTATGAAAATCCACGAGAAGCAACCGGGCGAATTGTATGCGCCAATTGCCATTTAGCTAATAAGCCTGTGGATATTGAAGTTCCACAAGCTGTACTTCCTGATACTGTATTTGAAGCAGTTGTTCGAATTCCTTATGATATGCAAGTGAAACAAGTCCTTGCTAATGGTAAAAAAGGGTCTTTGAACGTGGGGGCTGTTCTTATTTTACCCGAGGGATTCGAATTAGCCCCCACCGATCGTATTTCTCCCGAGGTGAAAGAAAAGATAGGAAATCTGTCTTTTCTGAGTTATCGTCCTAATAAAAGAAATATTCTTGTGATAGGTCCTGTTCCAGGTCAAAAATATAGTGAAATCGTCTTTCCCATTCTTTCCCCCGACCCTGCTACAAAGAAAGACGTTAACTTCTTAAAATATCCTATATATGTAGGTGGGAACAGGGGAAGGGGTCAGATTTATCCTGATGGGAGCAAGAGTAACAATACAGTCTATAATGCTACATCCGCGGGTATAGTAAGCAAAATAGTACGTAAAGAAAAGGGGGGATATGAAATAACCATAGTTGATGCATCGGATGGTCACCAAGCGGTTGATATTATACCTCCAGGGCCAGAACTTCTTGTTTCAGAGGGTGAATCTATCAAGCTTGATCAACCATTAACAAGCAATCCTAATGTAGGGGGGTTTGGTCAGGGAGATGCAGAAATAGTGCTTCAAGATCCATTACGCGTCCAAGGCCTTTTGTTCTTCTTCGCATCTGTTATTTTGGCACAAATTTTTTTGGTTCTTAAAAAGAAACAGTTTGAAAAGGTTCAATTATATGAAATGAATTTCTAGATCCAGAAATTCCTTATCATCAAGTTGATAAAAAGCGCCGAATTCTTGTTGATCAAAAAAATGAAATATGTATTTCTGTAAACTTCCTTAAACCTACTTTGCTTTGTTTTTTGTTTCTAGTATTTTTGCGAGATCTATGGAATTCATTACTTGTATTCCATTTTTAGTACTAGGCACTAGCCAATAGGTATACAAAAACAAAGGAAGAAGATACAAGACAAGGACTGGATAAATGAAATGAAAGGAACAGGTACCTCTAGGAAGGATTATAAGTCTTCCTAATCTTCTATTCGACACAAGAAAAGAAAAGGTGGAACTCCTTTTTCTTGTGTCGTCTTGTATCGAAATAATAATGCTTTTTCTCTTGTTCACCAAAGATTAATATTTCTTCTTTTACGGATATATTGGAAATCTTTTGTTTAGATTCATACATTCATTATTTTAAATAAATAAAAACATAAGAAATAAGAAGTAGTAGACAAACAAAAAGTTTTAGAGGGGAGTCATTCATTGAGTAAATGGAGCTTCTTCTTCTATTATTCAATTAACTTCCACTTTAAATTTATATTATTTATTTTTCAATATTACTACAAATTTACCTGTTTGGTTGAAAAGCGGGGCGGATTAGAATCTATTTTTACGCATACCTAAATGCTT